ATAAATTATATAAATACCAGAAAAAAAGAGATTTTGTACTCTATCTGTCTATTTTTTATTCCTACGAAATACCAGACGAAATAGAACGATCCTAGAAAGAGATATAATGAAATTTGTAGAGTGGGTTTTCCCCCTTTTAGTTGATTGAATAAACAAGACAATTTCGATTGTATTTCAAAAACGGTAGTTTTCACCGAAGTATTTCTGATTAAATAGGTGTAGTTTTATGCGGATCTCTTCTAGATCTTCTTTCCCCAAACCTGTGATTTGCAGAAGGTTGTCGGGATTTCCGATTGCTATTATAAGATCTTGTAAGGTATATATATTTTCTCTACTGAGGCAAGTATATATTCGAGGAGCCAGTTCTAAGCCCGCAATGCTCAATGCCAGATAGTCAAAGTCAAGTTTTTTCATACTCAAAAATTATTAATTTTTTTTTCCTTTTTTTACATAATATGATGGTTTAGATCTATCTTAACCGTATGATTATGTCATCATTTTAACATCAAAATAGTTGACACACGACTAGAAAATGAAGGAAATTATCAACGGCAAAGAGTTCCTTAAAATGGTAAAACGGGATCGTTTATAAACAATTTCGATAACAAACCAAGAAAGAGAACATCGAGAACTCTCTAAGAGCGAGCAGGAAAAAAGACACACTTTTGCCGCGTTGGTACTTAACCATAAAAGTGGTTCCTCCATTTTATTTATTCAATTATTCAACCCTATAGTATAGAATTAAGAGCTTTTTTTTTGATTGAAGAGAATTCTTTTTATTTTTACATTTTATATTATTCCATATTCGAATCTGCTTGACTACCAGAAAAAAACGGATTCAGTATTTGATCTTTTCACTGATATATAACCATAAAAAAAATAAGAAACAATATATAGTCGATTTTTTTGTACTTAACCCCTTTCGTGGATTCCATTCTTCAAAAAAAATTCGCAGAGAAGAAAGGTATTTTACCTATTTTTTAGTCGAATTTTTAAAATACGATTGTGAGGTATAGAAGAGGGGTTGTATTTATTAAACATGTGTAGATATAGCTATCGATATAGATCCTTCTTCCTACTTATTGTCGTTCTATTCGGGGCAGTGGGGGTCGTGCTCTATCCAAATTTCTATTTTTTATTCAATGTCAATTTGTTTAATGAAAAATAGAAGCATGATAATTGCTGGAGAATTCTCTATAGACAACATATAGAAAAAAAAATACCCCATGTAGATATCTTTGTAACAATTTCTATTTTCGGGTTTACATATACTTATGTTTACATATACTTATAATTGCTGTTATAATTGCAATTGCGAAGGACTTTTTATTTTATTGAAAAGAATCCATATTGATGAGTTCTATATCAATTTTTATTTTCTTATGTCAGTAGGAAAACAAAAATGGAGATTCAAATCCAAGAATCGCTGCTGAATTAACAGTCAGCAGTCAATAGTTAATGGTTCAAATTTTTCGTGAATTTAGGTTTTTGTGACTTAAAATCCACATTTTTTCAATAGAAAAGGGAGGAGAAGTTTTTAGGCATTGTGTGTTTTGAGATACTATACAATCAATCGAAGGAGTGAATCAAATCCAATCAAAAAAAAGAAGGATTTCCGTTAGGAAAGGGATTAAGTAAAACTGGATACAAAATGCAAGTACAATAAAAAAAGAAGTTCACTACTTTAACCCAAAAAGGGAAAGATTTCATCTATTTTATATCCTTTTGGCGACATGGCCGAGTGGTAAGGCGGGGGACTGCAAATCCTTTTTCCTCAGTTCAAATCTGGGTGTCGCCTAATCAACAAAAGACTCGAAATCTCCTATTCTGTTCTGCTAATATAACTAGCCCAATTATTCCCCAGCAGAAGCAGAGAAAAAGGACTGTTGATACTTGTTTGATTCTAAGCATCAGGTTTGATGGGGGTTTTTAAAAGGATTGTAAATCCACGAATCCTAGATGCAAGGAAAGATTCTAGGGAGAGAAGGGCTGCAATTTATATACAGACTCAGCACAGTCTCTGAATGCTTAGGCATCCAAGCAATATTTGATTGGATGGATAATTTTGATTGTTTTTAAGTACAAAAATAAATTCTTTTCAACAAAACCCCAGTCAAGAAAAGAACATAATTAACTTCCGCCCGACTCTTTCATATAGACAATTGGGAGATCGATCAAATGGGAAATAAAGGTATGGAATAGATAGTGATCTATCTTTTTATGCTTTTTCTTTATATAAATTATTATAAAGGTCGACAAAAAAAAAGAATAGGAATAAATTAGTCTATTCCTACATCTTCGATTAGTAACATTCCTTTGAAATGTCACCCTCTATTTTGATTGTTGTGTTTAATCTTTCCCGATTCGAAATCATATAGGAACAAGAGGTTATTGCTCCCTTATTTCATTATTTATTTCATTATTACTTTCTCTTTCATTTTCACGATTATTTGTATCATCCAACATATATTTTATTAGCAATATTATTTTATAATAACACAAAGATTTTTTATAAATGGGTTTATTGGATTGGTTCATCAAGAGTGTTGGGTCCGAATTCCTTTTTGACTCTGACCCATCAATTCGACTATTATTAGTGAGTAATAATGTAAAAATTATTTAATACTGATCGAAATAGGGGACATAATTCACATGGATATAGTAAGTCTCGCTTGGGCTGCTTTAATGGTAGTCTTTACATTTTCTCTTTCACTCGTAGTATGGGGAAGAAGTGGACTCTAGAAGTACTACTAATTTAATTGAGTTGATGACAAAAACTGTATCAATTGTTTTTTAGATCGTTCTGCAAAGCATTTTTAACGATTTAAAACCAAATCAAAATAGCGTCATTTTGAAATTTCATTGGATTCTAGTGTAATTAATGTATTATATGAATAATACTTTTTCAATCAAAGAGATATTTCAATGATTCCCATGTTTGTATTTTGAAAGGGGATACAGATGATAGGAAATTTATTCCAACCAAATTCTTCCTAAATTTTCTATTTGAACGAATGGGCTCTTCCCAGAAGTATAAATGTACAATGAGGAAGACCGGACCCCTTTTTATTTCTTTCCCTCCTTACTGTTCAAAGAAGAAGTTGTTCTGTTAAGTGTATACACACTTTCTATGAGAAACGATATAGAAATAGTGGTTGTTTAACGAGATAGTATAATAAGATCTTGCCTTGGGAGAGTCGCATATTGGGCATTTCTCACTTGTTTTATTATTTTTAAAATTTGATTTAGGCTTTATCGACTCATTTCATCTCATGGTTCAAGCGTTAAAACTCTGTTAAAAATGGATAAGATTTACTATTCTTTTTCGAAATTATTCGAAGAAGCTCCCGTAGAAGCCCTGTCAATGGCTCAATCAATTACTTCTTGCAAATGCTAAACGAAAAAACCACTTTCTTATTATTATTAAGAAACTTTCCTTGATTGATTATTTCAATAGATACGGAGATTCATGTTGGAAATAATAAGAAATCGAAGAATTAGAAACATAAGAGTAAAAACCCTCTTTCAATTATTTCAGATTGATCGGAACAAATAGATGTAGAAAAGAAATGGAATTGGGTTCTATGTCCATTCCATATATGGAATAGATATCTGCATATCATATATGCAGATAATATTGGAGAGTGATCCATATTAAACTTTTATTATGGAGTATACACTCTAAAAATACCATAATAGAGAGTATGGTAGAAAGAACGATTCATATATTTCTTTCTACCATACTATTCGCATTGAATACTGCCGATTCGAGTCTGCTCATTTCATTTAAGACACGAAATTGGAATTCTTTTCATTTTCTTTCTTCAATCATTGATAAGAACTCAAAAGTCGCGTTTCATTCAAATTTTTTTAATGAATAGGAATTTTTAATCATTTTGACTGACTGTTTTTACGTAAATGATAAGTAGAAAAGCTGTAGGAATTAGAATGAACAGTGCAGTAGCAATAAATGCAAGAATATTTACTTCCATAATCTCAGTGTTTTTTACCTCACAATACAATAACTCGGGATTTAATCCCATAGAGATGATAAAACTTTCGCCTCTAAATTCAATGGATGAATTAACTCTCGATGATATTATTAAATTGGATCAATATCATGAACAATATCAGACCTATCAAATCAATTCATTGTCGAGAATTGAATAGTATACCATAGGAAGATCTTTTATCCAGACCTAATACAAAATAGGATTCCTGATCCAATCAAGAATTCTTTTCTTTATCATTCTGTTCCATTCTTTTTTTTCTATAACCTACCCCACTCCTTCCTTGTATCATTATCAGATGAAGTATCTTCTGACCATCGTTCGACTTCTATTATTCACAAACCCAAATAAACAATAGAAGTGAGTGAAAGGGAAAAAGAAAGAAGTTAAGTTCTAAACTTCGTTTTTTAATGATATAATTTTCTTGGAATACAAAGAATTGTGATAAAGATGAATCTCGGTAGAAAGCATCTAATATTCCATCAATTTTTGGGTTTCGATGAAACTCGTAAAATAAATGGAAAATAGGAAGGAAAAAATTCTGCATTCCCTCACTAAGAGGGGTGAAGTACTTGGTTGATCTTTAGCTTTCTTTTATCTTTCTTCCTTAGATTATTAGTACTGGGACAGATATATCAAAAGCTCAGTATGCAATTTGAATGAAATTTATTTTTCAAATTCAAATTAATAATTGAGGTTACACAAAATCAGAGCCAGAAAAGAAGATAGTTGAATCTAGAAAAGAAAAGTAGTCCAGGGGGGAGATTTCGATTAAATCCATTTTGGGCTGTACAATAAACGAATTCTATTTGTGTATGTGCTCCCGGGAAATATATGGTACTCTATTCCATATTCTATTCCCTGGATCGGGAGCAATCGAAAAATCAGACCCAGTATCTCTATCTCTTGGAATACTGAATATAATGCTACCAAGAATTGTACTAATCCACGTATGTCTCTTTCTCCCATCAATCGGTTTCTAGTTGAAGT